TAGCCAATCTAGATTTACGAATTATTATAGATTCTTCATTGGTAGAATGGAAAGAATTGGAGGAAGAGGAACCCACAGGGAATGAATGGGAAGATCGGAAAGTTGGAAGAAGAAAAGATTTTTTGCTTAGACGCATGGAATTGGCTAAGCATTTTATTCGAACAAATATAGAACCAAAATGGATGGTTTTGTGTCTATTACCAGTTCTTCCTCCTGAGTTGAGACCAATCTATCATATAGATGAGGATAAACTAGTGACCTCGGATATTAATGAAATCTATAGAAGAATTATCTATCGGAATAATACTCTTACAGATCTATTAACAACAAGTATAGCTACGCCAGAAGAATTAATAATATCTCAGGAAAAATTGCTACAAGAAGCCGTGGATGCACTTCTTGATAATGGAATTTGTGGACAACCAATGAGGGATGATCATAATAGAGTTTACAAGTCGCTTTCAGATGTAATTGAAGGCAAAGAAGGAAGAGTTCGCGAGACTCTGCTTGGTAAACGGGTCGATTATTCAGGACGGTCAGTCATTGTCGTCGGCCCTTCACTTTCATTACATCGATGTGGATTGCCTCGGGAAATAGCAATAGAACTTTTCCAGGCATTTGTAATTCGCGACCTAATTAGAAAAAATATTGCTTCGAACATCGGAGTTGCTAAGAGTCAAATTCGGAAAAAAAAACCGATTGTATGGGAAATACTTCAGGAAATTCTGGATGACCATCCTGTATTGTTGAATAGAGCGCCTACTCTGCATAGATTAGGCATACAGGCATTCCTCCCTATTTTAGTGGAGGGGCGTGCTATTTGTTTACATCCATTAGTTTGTAAGGGCTTCAATGCAGACTTTGACGGGGATCAAATGGCTGTTCATGTGCCTTTATCTTTGGAAGCTCAAGCAGAGGCACGTTTACTTATGTTTTCTCATATGAATCTTTTGTCTCCAACTATTGGAGATCCCATTTCTGCACCAACTCAAGATATGCTTAGTGGACTCTATGTCTTAACGAGTGGAAATCGTCGGGGTATTTGTGTAAATAGGTATAATCCATGTAATCGCAGAAACTATCAAAATGAAGATAATAAGTATACAAAAATAAAAGAACCCTTTTTTTGTAATGCCTATGATGCAATTGGAGCTTATCGGCAAAAACGAATCAATTTAGGTAGTCCTTTGTGGCTGCGGTGGCGACTAGATCAACGCGTTATTGCTGCAAGAGAAACTCCCATCGAAATTCACTATGAATCTTTGGGGACCTATTATGAGATTTATGGACACTATCTAATAGTAAGAAGTATAAAAAAAGAAATTCTTTATATATATATTCGAACCACTCTTGGTCATATTTCTCTTTATCGAGAAATAGAAGAAGCCATACAAGGGTTTTGGCAGGGCTGTTGTAATTCTATGCTACCAGCGGGAATTCGAGTCTCACCGGGTTAACTAGGACTAGAATTGCGGAATTTCTACATGAATCAAGATCTATAAAAGGAAGTTTTCCAATCACTGACTCAAACCCATTGTCAAATTCTACTCAGCGCAATATGGAGGTACTGATGGCAGAACGACCCACTCAGGTCTTTCACAATAAAGTGATAGACGGAACTGCCATGAAACGACTTATTAGTCGATTTATTGATCACTATGGAATAGGATATACATCACATATCCTGGATCAAGTAAAGACTCTGGGTTTCCGACAAGCTACCGCCGCATCCATTTCATTAGGAATTGATGATCTTTTAACAATACCTTCTAAAAGATGGCTAGTTCAAGACGCTGAACAACAAAGTTTTATTTTGGAAAAACACCATCATTATGGGAATGTACACGCGGTAGAAAAATTACGTCAATCGATCGAGATCTGGTATGCCACAAGTGAATATTTGCGACAAGAAATGAATCCGAATTTTCGGATGACCGATCCTTTTAATCCAGTGCATATAATGTCGTTTTCGGGAGCCAGAGGAAATGCCTCTCAGGTACATCAATTAGTAGGTATGAGAGGATTAATGTCGGATCCCCAAGGACAAATGATTGATTTACCCATTCAAAGCAATTTACGTGAAGGACTCTCTTTAACAGAATATATTATTTCTTGCTACGGAGCCCGTAAAGGAGTTGTGGATACCGCTATTCGAACATCAGATGCAGGATATCTCACGCGCAGACTTGTTGAAGTAGTTCAACACATTGTTGTACGTCGAACAGATTGTGGCACCGTCCGAGGTATTTCTGTAAGTCCTCGAAATGGAATGATGGCGGACAGGATTTTTATCCAAACATTAATTGGGCGTGTATTAGCAGATCATATATATATAGGTTCGCGATGCATTGCTACTAGAAATCAAGATATTGGGGTTGGGCTTGTCAATAGATTCATAACTTTTAGAGTACAACCCATCTCTATTCGAACCCCCTTTACTTGTAGGAGTACATCTTGGATTTGTCAATTATGTTATGGCCGGAGTCCAGCTCATGATGACCTGGTCGAATTGGGAGAAGCTGTAGGTATTATTGCAGGTCAATCGATTGGAGAACCGGGCACTCAATTAACATTAAGAACTTTTCATACCGGCGGGGTATTCACAGGGGGCACTGCAGAACACGTGCGAGCCCCTTCTAATGGAAAAATAAAATTCAATGAGGATTTGGTTCATCCGACACGTACACGTCATGGACATCCTGCTTTTCTATGTTCTAGAGACTTGTATGTAACTATTGAGAGTGAAGATATTATACACAATGTGTGTATTCCGCCCAAAAGTTTTCTCTTAGTTCAAAACGATCAATATGTAGAATCAGAACAAATCATTGCTGAGATTCGCGCGAGAACATCCACTTTGAATTTGAAAGAGAAGGTTCGAAAACATATTTATTCTGACTCAGAAGGTGAAATGCATTGGAATACCGATGTGTACCATGCACCCGAATTCACATATGGTAATATTCATCTCTTACCAAAAACAAGTCATTTATGGATATTATTAGGGGAGCCCTGGAAATCCAGTCTAGGCCCCTGTTCGATCCACAAGGATCAAGATCAAATGAACGCTTATTCTCTTTCTGTTAAGCGAAGATATATTTCTAACCCCTCAGTAACTAATAATCAAGTGAGACACAAATTTTTTAGTTCGTATTTTTCTGGTAAAAATCAAAAAGGAGATAGGATTCCTGATTATTCAGAACTTAATCGAATGACATGTATTGGTCGTTGTAATCTTAGATATCCGGCCATTCTCGAGGGGAATTCTTATTTATTGGCAAAGAGGCGAAGAAATAGAGTCATCATCCCACTCGAATCAATTCAAGAAGGCGAGAACCAACTAATACCTTCTTCAGGTATCTCAATTGAAATCCCCAGAAATGGTATTCTCCGTAGAAATAATATTCTTGCTTATTTCGATGATCCTCGCTATATCAGAAAGAGCTCGGGACTTACTAAATATGAGACCAGAGAACTTAATTCAATCGTCAACGAAGAGGATTTGATTGAGTATCGAGGAGTCAAGGTATTTTGGCCAAAATACCAAAAGGAAGTAAATCCCTTTTTTTTTATTCCCATGGAAGTCCACATTTTGTCCGAATCTTCTTCCATAATGGTACGGCACAATAGTATTATTGGGGTAGATACACAAATCACTTTAAATAGAAGAAGTCGGGTAGGCGGATTGGTCCGAGTGAAGAAAAAAGCAGAAAAAATTAAACTGATAATATTTTCTGGAGATATCCATTTTCCTGGAAAGACAAATGAGGCATTCCGATTGATACCACCAGGAGGGGGAAAACAAAATTCCAAAGAATACAAAAAATTAAAAAATTGGCTATATATCCAACGAATCAAACTTTCCAGGTATGAAAAAAAATATTTTGTTTTGGTTCAACCCGTAGTCCCATATAAAAAAACGGATGGTATAAATTTAGGAAGACTTTTCCCGCCGGATCTCTTGCAGGAAAGTGATAATCTACAACTTCGAGTTGTTAATTATATCCTTTATTACGACCCAATTCTTGAAATTTGGGACACAAGTATTCAATTAGTTCGGACTTGTTTAGTGTTGAATTGGGACCAAGACAAAAAGATTGAAAAGGCCTGTGCTTCCTTTGTTGAAATAAGGACAAATGGTTTGATTAGAGATTTTCTAAGAATCGACTTAGCAAAGTCACCTATTTCGTATACCGGAAAAAGGAACGATCTATCGGGTTCAGGATTGATCTCTGAGAATGGATCAGATCGCGCTAATGTCAATCCATTTTCTTCCATTTATTCCTATTCCAAGGCAAGGATTCAAGAATCCCTTAATCCAAATCAAGGAACTATTCATACGTTATTGAATCGAAATAAGGAATCTCAGTCTTTGATAATTTTGTCATCATCCAATTGTTCTCGAATAGGCCCATTCAACGATGTAAAATCTCCCAATATTCTAAAAGAATTAATCAAAAAAGACCCCCGAATTCCAATTAGGAATTTGTTGGGCCCCTTAGGAACAGGCTTTCCAATTTCTAATTTTGATTTATTTTCCCATTTAATAACCCATAATCAGATCTTGGTAACTAACTATTTCCAACTTGATAATTTAAAACAGATTTTTCAAATACTTAAATATTATTTACTGGATGAAAATGGTAAAATTTATAATCCCTATTCCTGCAGTAACATCATTTTGAATCCATTAAATTTGAATTGGTATTTTCTCCATTACAATTATTGTGAAGAGACATCTACAATCGTTAGTCTTGGGCAGTTTCTTTGTGAAAATGTATGTATAGCCAAAAAAGGACCCCATTTAAAATCGGGTCAAGTTCTAATTCTTCAAGTTGATTCTGTGGTAATACGATCAGCTAAGCCTTATTTGGCTACTCCAGGAGCAACTGTTCATGGACATTATGGGGAAATCATTTACGAAGGAGATACATTAGTTACATTTATATATGAAAAATCAAGATCTGGTGATATAACTCAAGGTCTTCCAAAAGTGGAAC